CTTGAAATAAACAACTCACACACACTCCCTTTCCAAAAAAGATCAATACACCAATAACTACACTTAGATTTATTGGATTTGTTGCTAAAATATCGGTATTAAATCCGAAACTCCCGGCAGATGACCAGTGGCCCAAAGAAACGAAAGAATCGGTTACATTTTTCATATAATCTCCCCTTGACTAAAAAATCGACCAGAGTTCTTTTTCTATCACTTTGCCCTTTTTATTTATTATTTTTTGAAATCGAGTCAAAAAATACTCGAGTTATGTTATAAAGTATAAACTACTCCTTAGTTGTTGCAACACCTCAAAAAAAGAGTTTCTCTTGACTACGGACGGGAAGGATGAAAGAGAGTCGGTATGCTAATGCCTCATCTGCAAATCAGCCCTTCCCATAGGTTATTTTATCAACGAATAAGGAATTGTAGGAGGGAGGTCTTGATCTAATTTGAAAAAGCAAACGACAAGTCCAAGGCAATAAAATAGGAAAAATATGTATTTTTCTAAGATTAAACAAAAGGATTCGCAAATAAAAGTGCTAATGCTACAACCAATCCATAAATCGTTAAAGCTTCCATAAAAGCTAGACTAAGCAATAGAGTACCTCGTATTTTTCCCTCTGCTTCGGGCTGTCTCGCGATACCCTCTACGGCTTGACCCGCGGCAGTCCCTTGACCAATTCCAGGTCCAATAGAAGCAAGCCCTACAGCCAATCCAGCAGCAATAACGGAAGCAGCAGAAATCAGTGGATTCATGATAAGTCCCTCGTACCAACAAAAAGAAATGGTTAATGATACAATCAGCCAATGAATTATGACTTAATTATTCCATCGATATATCTAGTCGAAGTAACTAAGAACTTCGAATTTAAGTAAGAATATTATTGAATAATCCGACCTACTTCGATATCTAGTTTTTCGTTTCTATCCCGCAGAGTTTTTGTGAATTCATAGCACTTTCATTCTTCCATTTCGTGATTCCGAACTCTTATTTCAATTCTTTCATCTTTTCTTGATTTCATTTCTTTATTCAGCGAATTCACAGCCACAACGATATGAGAGAACTTCTATTTGAACCCACACGCGATAGTGGGGAAAATGAAATATATCTTTAGTTCATATATAACCAGTCAATATCTAATATCACATATACGTGTCTTTCTTCCATAACGTAAACCGTTAGATTCAATCGGGTTCTCGAACCCATTCGTTTTTTAGGAACCCCCCCCCCTTTTTTCTGCTGTATTCGTATTTATTTATCATTAGTCCACCCGAATACATTCTAAATGGACTAATGAAATTGATTAGCGCGAATTATTGGATAGAAATTATTTGATTGATCTAAGTTCGTGCAATTTATTAATTTTTTTTGGTCAATTGTTGAATAAAACCAACGGTAAAGTAGAATCCTTTCTACCGTTTTTTATTTAATCACACGCTGTAAACATATAAATTCAAATCAGAATTTGAATTAAGAAGATTGGCTGACCGACCAATATAATAAATATATTATATATAGAAGGCCAATATTCGTCGAAAAGGTAGCATGTTAAGTGGATGAAAGGATCATTTTAGGAAAAAGATCTCAAAGATCTCTTTCCTTTTTTTACAACTCCCTAATATCGTAATTTGAGATTTTTTGTTCCTATTGCTTTCTATCGTATATAGAGTCTTGTATATTTCTATTCCTTAAGTAAATCAACTTTAGCTACACATACATTGCTTTGTACTAAGCTAAAAAAAGACTATTTCAATGATGGCCCTCCATAGATTCACCTATATAAGCCGCGGCTAAAGTTGCAAAAATAAGAGCTTGAATACCACTTGTAAATAATCCAAGAAACATGACAGGGATAGGAACTACTGAAGGTACTAAAGAAACAAGAACAACAACTACCAATTCATCCGCTAAGATATTTCCGAAAAGTCGAAAACTAAGCGATAAGGGCTTGGTGAAATCTTCTAAGATGTTAATGGGTAAAAGAATCGGGGTTGGTTGAATATATTTCCCGAAATAACTTAATCCCTTTTTGTTAAGACCTGCATAGAAATATGACACTGACGTGAGTAAAGCCAAAGCAACCGTAGTATTTATATCATTCGTAGGTGCGGCTAACTCTCCCTGAGGTAATTCTATGATTTTCCAAGGTAAAAGAGCTCCCGACCAATTAGAAACAAAAATAAATAAAAACATAGTTCCAATAAAAGGAACCCAGGGGCCATATTCTTCTCCAATTTGCGTTTTACTCACATCCCGAATGAATTCAAGAACATATTCGAAGAAATTCTGACCCCTGGTCGGAATGGTTTGTGGGTTCCGAAGAGCTATAGTAGCTGAACCTAATAAGATAGCAATTACAAACCAAGAGGTAATAAGTACTTGGCCGTGGACTTGAAACCCACCTATTTGCCAATAGAAATGTTGGCCTACTTCTACACCGGATATATCGTATAACCCCTTTTTTAGTGTGTTAATGGAACATGATAGCATATTCATATTGTCCTCTGAAAAAAAAAAGAACTTTAAACAAAATTATTTTGATTCAACGGTTTGTTTGTCTACTTGAGTTGGATATTTGCAATATCCAAATTTGAATACTAACTAATCACATAATATCCCCAGTTATTTTTATCTATTTTAAAAAATTCATAAAAAAAATAACCGATTCCAGAAATCTATCGGATTTTCGAAGGAAAAGTTAGTTATCTTATTATTAATCTTAATCAAGGATTTCTTATATAGCTAGAACGGCCTTCACAAATTGCGAATACTAATTTGTTAAGAATTAAACGGATTGAAGATATAGCGTCATCATTCGACGGAATCGAAATATCTGCAAGATCTGGGTCACAATTTGTATCGATTAAACAAATTGTTGGAATTCCCAAAGTGATACACTCGCGCAGAGCCGTATATTCTTCATGCTGATCAACGACGATTACAATATCGGGTAACCCTGTCATATATTTAATCCCGCCCAGGTATGTTTGCAGGCGGGATAATTGTCTTTTCACCACAGCCGCGTCTCTTTTCGGAAGGCGGTTGAGTCTTCCTGTCTTTTGTTCCATTCTCAAGTCCCTGAACTTCTGAAGTCTCGTTTCTGTAGTGGACCAATTCGTTAACATCCCGCCAAGCCATTTTTTATTAACACAATGACATCGGGCCTTTATCGCAGCCCATGCTACTGAATCCGCTGCTTTATTTTTTGTACCAACAATCAAGAATTGTTTTCCCCTACTTGCTGCATCAAAAACCAAATTGCAGGCTTCGGATAAAAAACGAGCAGTTCTCGTAAGATTTGTAATATGAATACCTTTACGCTTTGCAGAAATATAAGGTGCCATTTTAGGATTCCATTTCCTAGTACCATGCCCAAAATGAACTCCTGCCTCCAGCATCTCTTCCAAGTTGATGTTCCAATATCTTCTTGTCATTTCTCCCCAACCCCCTTTTTTAAGAGACGGGGAACCCCTGAAATTGAAATAAATAATTGTTCCGACGGAACCTTCTCTTCTACCATAGATTGGCCGTAGATAGACAAACAAGCCATTAGTCTTTTCTATTGCGTACTATTTTGATTACCAACTCAAATGACTGCACCAAATACAGATAGTCAAAAAGATAAACCTGCCTTTAGGAATCATTAAATCCTAATAAATCATTGTTCTGGTCTATCGTGGAAATTCTTTGAAAGAAAAGAATCAAATAATTTTCGGTGGTGAAATAAAATATCTCTCATTTCCATCGCGAATATATTGTTTTTTTTTGTTTCCAAGGGGCCCTTGTTATGTTGTTTTGAAGGGAGCACTAATTCTTTCAATCCGGTACCAACGGGTATCATACCCCCCAAGACAACGTTTTCTTTCAGGCCTTTCAACCAATCGATTCGACCCCGAAGAGCTGCTTTTGCTAAAACTCGAGCAGTTTCTTGAAAACTCGCTTCAGATATGAAACTTTGAGTATTGAGAGATGCTCGAGTTATTCCCAATAAGAGAGCTCGGTAACAAACCGCCTCTTCCAGTGCGCGCCCCATCCGCTCCGCCCGCAACAATCCAATAAGTTCTCCGGGTGAAAAAACATTAGACATTCCATCTTCTGAAACCAACACCTTTGATGTTATTTGACGGACAATAATTTCTATATGCCTATTATGAATCTGCACCCCCTGGGATCGATAAACCTTTTGAATCTTATTAACCAAAGCGATACGACTTTGCACTACAGTTAGCTCAGCACCAATCAAGAATGCCCACGGCATTCCAACAATTCTTGTTATACGTTCGTTCCAGCCCTCAATCCTTTTTTCTAGATTCATCGATATTGAATCAACCGAACGCACTTCTAACACTTGTTCTACTTTTGGAAGCCCCTGGGTTATATCACCAGATCTCGATTTTTCATAGATAAATGTAATTAAAGTATCTCCTTCGTACACAATTTCCCCATAATGGCCATGAACAGTTGCTCCTGGAGTGGCCAAATAAGGGTTAGCCGATCGTATTACTACAGAGTCAACTTGAACAAGTATAACTTGACCCGATTTTAGGCATGGTGCGTTTTTTGCTATAGATATATTTTCACAAATAAACTGCCCAAGACTCATTATTATAGATGTTTCTTGACAATAATTGGGGTGGAGAAAATACCAATTCAAATTGAAAATAATGTTACTGCATGGGTCGGGCTTATCAATTTGCTCAGTTTCATCGATTAAATAATATTTAATTACTTGAAAAGTCTGTTTTAAATTTAAATTGTCAAGTTGAAAATAGTTATTTACCAAGATCTGGTTATGAGTTATTAAATGGTAAAATGAATAAACATTCGCAATTAGAAAGGCTGTTCCTAAGAGCCCCAATGAATTATTAATTGGAATGAGAGGATCTTTTGTAATTTTAATTGATTCTTTTATCATATTGTGATATTTTCCATCGTTGAATGGACCCATTCGAAAACAATTGGATGATGACAAAATTATCAACGACTGGAATCCCGTATT